TTCTATATGAAAATTGGTTATTTACGATGTACGATGATCCCTGTTAAGCATCCATGGCTGAATGGTTAAAGCGCCCAACTCATAATTGGTAAATTTGCGGGTTCAATTCCTGCTGGATGCACGCGAACGGGAACGTTCCATAAGTCTATTGGAACAGGCTCTCTATCCATGGAATCTCATCCATCATCCATACATAACGAATTGGTATGGTATATTCATACCATAACATAAGAACAATAAGAACTCGAATTCTTATCGATACTGGAACTCAGAGCATAGGAGGGAAAGTCGATTTATGGATGGAATTAAATACGCAGTATTTACAGAAAAAAGTCTTCGTTTATTGGGAAAGAATCAATATACTTTTAATGTCGAATCGGGATTCACTAAGACAGAAATAAAGCATTGGGTCGAGCTATTCTTTGGTGTTAAGGTAGTAGCTGTGAATAGCCATCGACTACCCGGAAAGGGTAGAAGAATGGGACCTATTCTGGGACATACAATGCATTACAGACGTATGATCATTACCCTTCAACCCGGTTATTCTATTCCACTTCTAGATAGAGAAAAGAACTAAAGGAGAATACTTAATAATACGGCGAAACATTTATACAAAACACCTATCCCGAGCACACGCAAGGGAACCGTAGACAGGCAAGTGAAATCCAATCCACGAAATAAATTGATCCATGGACGGCACCGTTGTGGTAAAGGTCGTAATGCCAGAGGAATCATTACCGCAAGGCATAGAGGGGGAGGTCATAAGCGCCTATACCGTAAAATCGATTTTCGACGGAATCAAAAAGACATATCTGGTAGAATCGTAACCATAGAATACGACCCTAATCGAAATGCATACATTTGTCTCATACACTATGGGGATGGTGAGAAGAGATATATTTTACATCCCAGAGGGGCTATAATTGGAGATACTATTGTTTCTGGTACAAAAGTTCCTATATCAATGGGAAATGCCCTACCTTTGAGTGCGGTTTGAACTATTGATTTACGTAATTGGAAGTAACCAATTAGGTTTACGACGAAACCTAGAAATCGATCACTGATCCAATTTGACTACCTCTACGGGATAGACCTCAACAGAAAACTGTTGAGTAACGGCAGCAAGTGATTGAGTTCAGTAGTTCCTCATAGAAAATTATTGACTCTAGAGATATGGTAATATGGAGAAGACAAAATTGTTTGAAGCACGCACAGAACCGGAAGCGCCCCTTGTTTCAAAGAGAGGAGGACGGGTTATTCACATTTAATTTGATGGTCAGAGGCGAATTGAAAGCTAAGCAGTGGTAATTAAGACCCCCGGGTGAAAATAGGGATGTCTCCTACGTTACCCATAATATGTGGAAGTATCGACGTAATTTCATAGAGTCATTCGATCTGAATGCTACATGAAGAACATAAGCCAGATGACGGAACGCGGAGACCTAGGATGTAGAAGATCATAACATGAGCGATTCGGCAGATTTGGATTCCTTTTCTATATATCCACTCATGTGGTACTTCATCATACCATTCATATAAGATCCATCTGTCTAGAGATCGTCATATACATCTAGAAAGCCGTATGCTTTGGAAGAAGCTTGTACAGTTTGGGAAGGGATTTTTTGAGAAAAAATAAGAATCTACTTCAACCGATATGCCCTTAGGCACGGCCATACATAACATAGAAATCACACGTGGAAGGGGTGGGCAATTAGCTAGAGCAGCAGGTGCTGTAGCGAAACTGATTGCAAAAGAGGGTAAATTGGCCACTTTAAGATTACCATCTGGGGAGGTCCGTTTGGTATCCCAAAACTGCTTAGCAACAGTCGGACAAGTGGGTAATGTTGGGGTGAACCAAAAAAGTTTGGGTAGAGCCGGATCTAAGTGTTGGCTAGGTAAACGCCCCGTAGTAAGAGGGGTAGTTATGAACCCTGTGGACCACCCCCATGGGGGCGGTGAAGGGAAAGCCCCCATTGGTAGAAAAAAACCCACAACCCCTTGGGGTTATCCTGCGCTTGGAAGAAGAACTAGGAAAAGTAAAAAATATAGTGATAGTTTTATTCTTCGTCGCCGTAAGTAAATACATAACTAGGAATATGGAAAATTGCATTGCAATAAGGCGATGGGCGAACGACGGGAATTGAACCCGCGCATGGTGGATTCACAATCCACTGCCTTGATCCACTTGGCTACATCCGCCCCTTATCCAGCTAAAGGATTTTCTCTTTTTTCCACTCATCATTATTCTATTTATTCTGACCTCCATACCTCGATCGAGATAGTGGACATAGGATGCCACTCTTTAAAATGAAAAAAGGAGTAATCAGCTGTGACACGAAAAAAAACGAATCCTTTTGTAGCTCGTCATTTATTGAAAAAAATCGAAAAGGTCAATATGAAGGAGGAGAAAGAAACAATAGTAACGTGGTCCCGGGCATCTAGCATTCTACCCGCAATGGTTGGCCATACAATCGCGATTCATAATGGAAAGGAACATATACCTATTTACATAACAAATCCTATGGTAGGTCGCAAATTGGGGGAATTCGTGCCTACTCGGCATTTCACGAGTTATGAAAGTGCAAGAAAGGATACTAAATCTCGTCGTTAACTGAATTCAGAATAGAAAGATTCAGAATAAACAAAGTTTATAGGATTCAAATGTAGGCGGGGAATAAGCTTATTTATGACAAGTTTCAAATTGGTAAAGTATATCCCTAGGATAAAGAAGAAGAAGAACGGGCTACGGAAACTCGCAAGAAAAGTTCCAACTGATCGTCTACTTAAGTTCGAACGGGTTTTCAAAGCACAAAAACGCATACATATGTCCGTTTTTAAAGCACAAAGAGTTCTTGATGAGATTCGCTGGCGTTACTACGAGGAAACCATTATGATACTGAACCTCATGCCTTATCGAGCATCTTATCCCATCTTAAAGTTGGTTTATTCGGCAGCAGCAAATGCTACTCATTATCGGGATTTCGACAAAGCTAATTTATTCATAACAAAAGCCGAAGTGAATAGGAGTACTATTATGAAAAAATTCAGACCTCGGGCTCGAGGACGCGGTTATCCTATAAAAAAAACCATGTGTCATATAACAATTGTACTAAATATAGTAAAGAAATCTAAATAACTTTTAGATCAACCTAAGATTTCGATTCCCAGTAAAAAAAAAAAAAATAGAATAGAAAAATATGGGACAAAAAATAAATCCACTCGGTTTCAGACTTGGTACAACCCAAAATCACCATTCCTTTTGGTTCGCACAACCAAAAAATTATTCTGAAGGTCTACAAGAAGATAAAAAAATACGGAATTGTATCAAGAACTATATACAAAAGAATAGGAAAAAAAGCTCGAATAGAAAAATAGAATCAGACTCAAGTTCCGAAGTAATTACACATATAGAAATTCAAAAAGAAATCGATACAATTCACATTATAATCCATATTGGATTTCCCAATTTATTAAAGAAAAAAGGAGCAATCGAAGAATTAGAGAAAGATATCCAAAAGGAAGTGAATTCTGTAAACCAGAGACTTAATATTGCTATTGAAAAAGTTAAAGAACCTTACAGACAACCTAACATTCTTGCAGAATATATAGCTTTCCAATTAAAAAATAGAGTTTCATTTCGAAAGGCAATGAAAAAAGCCATTGAATTAACTAAAAAAGCAGATATAAAGGGAGTAAAAATCAAAATTGCAGGCCGTCTAGGAGGAAAAGAAATTGCACGGGCCGAATGCATCAAAAAGGGGAGACTTCCCCTCCAAACAATTCGCGCTAAAATTGATTATTGCTGCTATCCAATTCGAACTATCTATGGAGTATTAGGTGTAAAAATTTGGATATTCGTAGAAGAAGAATAACTAACCTTGTCTTCTCATTCTGGCCAGCGATAGAATAAAAAAGACAGACAAGAACATTATTTTTCCAAAAATCCTAGAAAAAAGAAGAAATTATACCTCTTTCTATAAGATTTAATGAAAATTGAGAAATCTTTTAATATAATTGCTATGCTTAGTGTGTGACTCGTTATTTTTTTCTTTAGGGTCAAAAATAGAAATTCAAAAAAAAAAAAAAAAAAAAAAAAAATGGAGCGAACCCTACTAAAAATAGAAAAAAAAAATTAGTAATTATAGAAAATTAACTAATAACCAACCTATTGCTTCGTATTGTCGAGATCCTAACAAAGAAACAGTCACTATGTGAATAAATACATCTATCATAAATGAGTAGATCTATCATATAGTTGTAGCAACTGCATTTTTTTCTATAAAAAAGAAACCGTATTCTAGGTTGTGAAACAAAACTAAAGGGATGTGGATAAAAGGAGGGATGATAGATAGAAAGAAGAAGAATAAGAAAGATATAAGATTCCAACGTGTATGGTCTATGAATTACATCATAAAAGGCAATGTGATAAAGCATCAATATAATAAAATAATAAAAATTAAGAGAGAATTAAAAATCGTAATTTTGTGAAACAATAAATAAAAATTTAAAGCAATAATAAAGAGCAGCCCTGGTTAATAAAACTGAGAAAATTAACTCCAAAAGTTTGGAAGCTCCATTGCAGGATTTAAACCTAACCATTAAAGGAGAAGCTGTAGGAACGACAAAACCTATGACTGCATAGGATTGATTTTATTGAAAAGAATCCTAATACTTCATTGGGTGGGATGGCGGAACAAACCAAAAAATTGCTTTATTTGCTAAGGTTATAAATTAACAAATAAGACAAGAAAGAGTAAATATTCGCACGCGAAATCCTTATTGAATTAGAATACTTTACTACGATTAAATAAGGGTAAAAATAAGGATATTCCTAAAAAAAAAATGGATTACATTATCTAAAAATTGTGTATCTATCTGTAATATTTTTGAATATTATGGAATTCGAGAAATTTGCACGCTTTCTCATTTCATTCGCGAGGAGCTGGATGAGAAGAAACTCTCATGTCCAGTTTTGCAGTAGAGATGGAACTAAAAAAAACCATCCATCGACTATAACCCCAAAAGAACTAGATTTCGTAAACAACATAGAGGAAGAATGAAGGGAAAATCCTGCCGAGGCAATCGTATTTGTTTTGGTAGATATGCTCTTCAAGTACTTGAACCCGCTTGGATTACAGCGAGACAGATAGAAGCAGGACGAAGAGCAATGACACGATATGCACGTCGTGGTGGAAAACTATGGGTACGTATATTTCCCGACAAACCGGTTACACTAAGACCCACAGAAACACGTATGGGTTCGGGAAAGGGGTCCCCCGAATATTGGGTAGCCGTTGTTAAACCAGGTCGAATACTTTATGAAATGAGCGGAGTATCTGAAACTATAGCTAGAGCAGCTATCTCCATAGCTGCCAGTAAAATGCCCATACGAAGCCAATTTCTTAGATTAGAGATATAGACCCCCAAGGAGTATTGAAGATAAAAAACCCGGGGTTTTCCTTCTGGAGAGACAATATATCTTTCATTCCTTTGCAGTAAAATAACAAATTGAAATCCAAATAATATGATTCAACCTCAGACCCTTTTAAATGTAGCGGATAACAGTGGAGCTCGAAAATTGATGTGTATTCGAGTCATAGGAGCTGCTGGTAATCAGCGATATGCTCGTATTGGTGATGTTATTGTTGCTGTAATCAAAGACGCAGTGCCCCAAATGCCTTTAGAAAGATCCGAAGTAATTCGAGCTGTAATTGTACGTACATGTAAAGAATTCAAATGTAAAGACGGTATAATAATACGCTATGATGACAATGCAGCAGTTATCATTGATCAAAAAGGAAATCCAAAAGGAACTAGAGTTTTTGGCGCAATTGCCGAGGAATTGAGAGAATTCAATTTTACTAAAATAGTTTCATTAGCTCCTGAAGTATTATAAATACTAGTAGCTGAGATATAGATCAAAGAAAAAATTAGTAGATTGTGTTTTACGTATATGCTTTAAAATAAAAAAAAGAAAAAGGGAAACATGTTGATTATCTAAAAATTAGGAGGAACCTAGAATTAGAGTCTTATGGGCAAGGACACTATTGCTGATTTACTAACCTCTATAAGAAACGCAGACATGAGTAAAAAGGGAACTGTTCGAGTAGTATCTACAAATATTACCGAAAACATTGTTAAAATACTTCTACGAGAGGGTTTTATTGAAAGTGTTCGGAAACATCAAGAAAGTAATAGATATTTCTTGGTTTCAACTTTGCGACATCAAAAGAGAAGGACTAGAAAGGGAATATATAGAACTAGAACCTTTTTAAAGCGTATAAGCCGACCTGGCTTACGAATTTATGCTAACTATCAAGGAATTCCTAAGGTTTTGGGCGGAATGGGAATTGCTATTCTTTCTACTTCTCAAGGTATAATGACAGATCGAGAAGCTCGACTAAAGAGAATTGGGGGAGAAGTCTTATGTTATATATGGTAATAGCCCCGCCTAGAGTACCTGAATTCTATCTCGAACTTCCTATTTTGAAAATGCAAATAGAAAAATAGGAGAAAAAAATATGACAGAAAAAAAAAATAGGAGAGAAAAAAAAAACCCGAGAGAAGCAAAAGTTACTTTCGAAGGTTTAGTTACGGAAGCCCTACCCAACGGAATGTTCCGAGTTCTTTTAGAGAATGACACCATAATCCTGGGCTATATTTCAGGAAAAATCCGGTCCAGTTCTATACGAATATTGATGGGGGATAGGGTCAAAATTGAAGTAAGTCGTTATGATTCAAGCAAGGGGCGTATAATTTATAGACTTCCCCATAAGGATTCGAAGCGTACCGAAGACTCGAAGGATACTGAAGATTTGAAGGATACCAAAGATTCAAAGGATTAGGTTTTTCTAGGATAATAAATTCCAAATTTCAAAATATAAGTAAAGAGGCTTATTTTTTCCCAAAGAGTAGAGTCATAGTTTAAGAAAGGAATACCTAAATATGAAAATAAGAGCTTCCGTTCGTAAAATTTGTACAAAATGTCGACTGATTCGTAGGCGTGGGCGAATTAGAGTCATTTGTTCCAATCCGAAGCATAAACAAAGACAGGGGTAATCTTTCAAAAAAGGAGCTTTCCTTTCTAAAAAGTAAAGAAAAGTACCCACAGAAATGTCCAAATTCCAAATCAAAAAATGAAAGTAAAGGATATATTTAACCTTGAAACGGATATCTTTGTATCTTTTTTTCTTTTTGTTATTTCTAACTCATATTTATGAGATAATAAAATATGACAAAAGCTATACCAAAAGTAGGTTCACGTAAGAAAGTGCGTATTGGTTTGCGTAGGAATGCCCGTTTTAGTTTACGGAAGAGTGCACGTAGAATAACAAAAGGGGTTATTCATGTTCAAGCCAGTTTCAACAATACCATTATAACTGTTACAGACCCACAAGGTCGGGTGGTTTTCTGGTCCTCCGCAGGTACTTGTGGATTCAAAAGCTCAAGAAAAGCATCACCCTATGCCGGTCAAAGAACAGCAGTAGATGCTATTCGTACAGTGGGTTTGCAACGAGCAGAAGTTATGGTAAAAGGGGCTGGTAGCGGAAGAGATGCCGCATTACGAGCCATTGCTAAAAGTGGTGTACGGTTAAGTTGTATACGCGATGTAACACCTATGCCACATAATGGATGTCGACCTCCTAAAAAAAGACGTCTGTAAAAGAATTAAAACGTTTTCAAGAGAAATAAACGATTTAATGATCAAATAAATACTAATCTATTATGGTTCGAGAGGAGGTAACAGGATCCACCCAAACACTACAGTGGAAGTGTGTTGAATCAAGAGTAGATAGTAAGCGTCTTTATTATGGTCGTTTCATTCTGTCCCCACTTAGAAAAGGTCAAGCAGATACTGTCGGTATTGCCTTGCGAAGAGCTTTACTTGGAGAAATAGAAGGAACATGTATCACACGCGCAAAATTTGGGAACGTGCCACACGAATATTCTACTATAGTAGGTATTGAAGAATCCATACAAGAAATTTTACTAAATTTGAAAGAAATTGTATTGAGAAGTAATCTCTATGGAGTTAGAGACGCATTAATTTGCGTCAAAGGTCCTAGATACATAACCGCTCAAGATATAATCTTACCACCTTCCGTAGAAATCGTTGATACGACACAACCTGTAGCTAACTTGAAAGACCCCATTGATTTATGTATTGAGTTACAGATCAAGAGAGATCGTGGATATCATACGGAACTCAGAAAGAACTCTCAAGATGGAAGTTATCCTATAGATGCTGTATCCATGCCTGTTCGAAATGTGAATTATAGTATTTTTTCTTGTGGGAATGGAAATGAAAAACACGAGATACTTTTTCTCGAAATATGGACGAATGGCAGTTTAACCCCTAAAGAAGCGCTTTATGAAGCTTCTCGTAATTTGATTGATTTATTTCTTCCTTTTCTACACGCAGAGGAAGAAGGCCTTAGTTTCGAAGAAAATAAAACCAGGTTTACTCCACCTCTTTTAACCTTTCAAAAAGGATTCACTAATCTAAAGAAAAACAAAAAAGGAATTCCATTAAATTGTATTTTTATTGATCAATTAGAATTGCCTTCTAGAACATATAATTGTCTCAAAAGGGCCAATATACATACACTATTGGACCTTTTGAGTAAGACTGAAGAGGATCTTATGAGAATTGACAGCTTTCGTATGGAAGATGGAAAACTTATATGGGCCACTCTAGAGAAGCATCTCCCAATTGATTTACCTAAGAACAAGTTCTCGCTTTAAATCCATTACAATTTTTCCTCTTTTTCTTTTTCGAATTAGAATAAAAAGAAAAAAGAAAACAATTTTGCATCTTTGGCACAATCTATATTTTTGCGAAATGGATCATAATAAAATAGATTTTAGGTATCTAGGGAAGATTGACTTGGAAGTAACTATTTCCTAGATACCCATTGAGGGGACTTCACGGTTGAATGAATCAACCTAAAAAAAAATCCCTAAAAAAGACCTAAAGTTAAGGATTTATCAATAGGTAATGTTGCTCCAATACCTAACCAAAGAGCTACTACAGTACCGATTAAAAAAACGGTCGTAGCTACTGGGCGACGAAATGGATTTTGGAATTTATTGACATTCTCGAGAAAGGGTACTGTTAATAAGCCTGTTGGAACAGAAACCATTAAGAGAACGCCCAATAACTTATTGGGTACTGTACGAAGTATTTGAAATACGGGAAAGAAGTACCACTCGGGTAATATTTCCAGAGGAGTTGCAAACGGATCCGCCGGTTCACCAATCATTGACGGCTCGAGAACCGCTAAACCCACATTACATGCAATAGTACCTAAAATTACTACTGGAAAAATGTATAAAAGATCGTTGGGCCATGCGGGTTCCCCATAATAATTATGTCCCATTCCTTTAGCTAATTTTGCTCTTAATACAGGATCATTTAAGTCAGGTTTCTTTGTTATTGGGATAGGTGAATTCTTTAGGATCCATCCCCCAAAGGAACCGGACATGAGAATTTTTCATCATCCGGCTCGAGCAAGAATGAAAGAAATAAGACCGTGGAGGATCCACAATAGAATAGGTTATATAATGACTCAATGAATCAAAGTAAGAAAAGCTTTATCAGATTATCTTTTCCGAAGTTCCACCTATAACTACTCATTGAAAAGAATCCTATTCTTATGCGTAAATGCTCAATATCCAAGTGGGCTTACAAATTTGATCATGATCAATTGCTTTGTGGATTGTCTCTTGATTAGTTGGTGTTTATCCCCTCAATACCACAAGTTTCTTACGTCCAAACAAAGTATTTACTTGTTACTAATAAAAAATTAAAAAGTTTAGCCTACTTTCTTCCTTAGATCCCTTCTTTTACTCCGATAATATTGCGGATCGAAATCAATGCAAAGAAAATGAATGCATTTCCATACTATAATAAAAAGTAAGTGTAATAAATATAGAATTGGATCATATCACATGACTTATTCCATTTATACTCTACGGGATCTTACGGAGCCTGTTCATGGATGACATGGTTGGGGTATGATCATAGAAAATATTCTCCTCGAATGAACCAGCCTATCCTTCCTAGATAGGGGACTTACGTATTGATTGGATGCGGAGACACCTTTGGTCGTGAATTCTAATGCGGCAGATCTAATTCTCTATCTGCATGGCTAAATCAATAATTCAAGTCACACACTCCCATAATCCGCCTTATTTTTTTTTCGTAAAATTAACTTCAACTATTTCTATCAAAATACTTAAGATATTTGTATACTGCAAAGTTGAAGAGAAGTATCCAAATGACATGTCTTATTTTATAATAACCCATGTTTGTAGCAATGAAATACCACAACCTACCCGATATGATATCTGAGAATTCGAATTTTCTATGATAAGCCTTCCCTATAAAGGACCAGAAATACCTTGCTTACGTATCATTGGAAAGTGCATTAACATAAATACAGCAGTAAGAAGAGGCAGTACAAAGGTATGTAAACTATAAAAACGAGTCAAAGTGGATTGCCCCACACTAGCACTTCCACGTAATAACTCCACTAAAGGGGATCCTATTACCGGAATCGCTTCAGGTACACCTGTCACAATTTTGACTGCCCAATAACCGATTTGATCCCAAGGTAAAGAATAACCGGTTACACCAAATGATGCAGTCAATACAGCCAAAACCACACCTGTGACCCAAGTTAATTCACGGGGTTTTTTAAATCCACCCGTGAGATACACACGAAATACGTGCAGGATCATCATTAGAACCATCATACTTGCTGACCATCGATGAACTGATCGGATTAACCAACCAAAGTTGGCCTCCGTCATTATATATTGAACGGAGGAAAAAGCCTCTGTAACGGTTGGTCGGTAGTAAAAAGTCATAGCAAAACCGGTAGCAACTTGTACTAAAAAACAAGTAAGTGTAATTCCTCCTAAACAATAAAATATGTTGACGTGAGGAGGAACATATTTACTCGTTATATCATCCGCAATTGCCTGAATCTCAAGACGTTCCTCAAACCAATCATATACTTTATTGAGATAGGTAACTAGCCTGACCCCCCCCCCTCTGAGAACCGTATATGAAAATTTCATCTCATACGGCTCAAGCAGAAACACACAAATTTTCAACGGATATTAGAAAAAAAAAAAAAAGGCTCAAAACTTCATCAGCCACAGGATTGTATCAATTTGCCTTGAAGATATTAAATAAGAAAAATCCAGAATTTCTTCTTTGTGATGATAATGCCAAAAAATCTCAAGTGGGCTCATCTGTCTTTCTTTCCCTTATGTTGATCATAAGAGGCCTCTTGACTTTTCTCTTCCCTATTTTTTATTTATTTATTTTTGATTTATTTTACTAGTAAAATAATAAATATTTATAGTGGTTTTCTAATAGAAATTATCTTGTTGCGATCCTATGAATCAGTTCAATTAAAACCTTAGATTCATACTAGAGCCACGATGATTGAGTCTCAAGCTAAACAAAAGAAAAGGCAAGGGTTCTTCGAATAAGAACCGCTTGATGATCATTTATTGAATTGGTGTAATGACTCGACAAAATCGAGAGAAAAAATGTTGTCTTTTGGACAAACAAAATTGGAAAGAAGAAAAGTTCTTTTTTTATTAAGAACTACTTGAATTTTTTTTTCAGTCTGGTTGCGAGGTCTAAATAGTGAGTATGAATCATAGTTCCATTTTTTTTTCTTGATCCACTCTATGTATTTCGTGTTCCAGATACTAGAATAAATAATATCCGACGAATTAGAATCATTTTGATAGAGAGAACAGGCCCTTTCTATGTATTATCAATAGGATCAATTCTAACAAGTCACACACTCATATTCCAGAGATACCAAAACAAAAAAATCCACGGTCGAACTACCAGAATGTTTAGAAATGTGGAACTTAAAGCAGAAAGGCCTTTTTTGGATGGAAAAACTATGACTTCGTAGTTTTAGTTAGTAGAAACCTAAGTGACTAAAATTCCGTCCAGTAAAACAGAAGAATTATAAATTTCTAAAATGATAGATAAGAATATCGCGAATAAAGCCATTGCAACCCCCATAAAAGGAGTAGTCCCCCAACCCGGAGCGACTTTCCCATATTCCGAATTCAAGGGTTTCAATAAACTACCTGCGCCAGTTCGTTTTGGTCTAGGTCTAGAACTATCTTCGACGGTTTGTGTAGCCATAAATTCTATTTAATCATTGGTGTTGACTTTGTATACTATTCCGTTGTAGTTGTAAATACACGATCTTTATCATAGATCCATTGTAATCTTGAAATTCTATAAAAATGGAAACAGCAACTTTAGTCGCCATCTTCATATCTGGTTTACTTGTAAGCTTTACCGGGTATGCCTTATATACCGCGTTTGGGCAACCCTCTCAACAATTAAGAGATCCATTCGAAGAACATGGGGACTAGTTGAAGTAAGAAGTCTCCCAGCTGGGAGACTTCTTACTTCAATTAAATTATTTCATTTTTTAGTCGGAACCTTAGGTGGTTCTCGGAAGAAGATAGCGAAAAAAATTATCCCTAAAGTTGAAACTAAAAGGAACGTATAAACCAATGCTTCCATAGATTCGATCGTGGTTTATTTACAATTATAACTTCCACACCTATTCACTTGTCATTTGGGATCATTTCCCATATAAAAAAAAGAATCAAAGAAAGGACAGGAGATGTTTCCCATATCAAATCAAAAAAGGGAGGCTAAAGATACCATACCATGGCAATGTGGTATCAGATTGTCTGTCTTCTTGTAGTTGGATCCCCCACTTTTTGGAATGTTCCAAATTCCACTTGAGCATCCAAGTCTGGATCAATACCAGCAAAAACATCTCGGAACAAGGTTCGAGCGCCATGCCAAATGTGCCCGAAAAAGAAGAGCAAAGCAAAGGTAGCGTGACCAAAAGTGAACCAACCCCTTGGACTGCTTCGAAAAACACCATCTGATTTCAAAGTAGCTCGATCTAATTCAAAAATTTCTCCTAATTGGGCGCGCCTCGCATATTTTTTTACAGTAACAGGATCAGAATAACTTACTCCATTAAGTTCGCCACCATAGAACTCCACCGTTACGCCTACTTGTTCAACGCTATATTTGGATTCTGCTCGTCTAAAAGGAACGTCCGCTCTCACAATTCCCTCTTCATCTACCAAAACTACCGGAAATGTTTCAAAAAAAGTAGGCATACGACGTACAAAAAGTTCGCGCCCTTCTTTATCTCTAAAGACGGGATGTCCTAACCATCCAACAGCTATTCCATCCCCATTGTCCATTGAGCCTGCTCTGAATAATCCCCCCTTTGCCGGATTATTACCAATATAATCATAAAAAGCTAATTTTTCGGGAATTTTAGACCAAGCTTCTGATAAACTAAGATTTTCGGCTAACCCATCACTAACTCTTCGATATATTTCTTGCTGAAAGTATCCTTGATCCCACTGATAACGAGTAGGTCCAAATAATTCGATTGGGGTAGTTGCCGATCCATACCACATAGTTCCGGCAACTACGAAAGCTGCAAAAAAAACAGCAGCGATACTACTGGAAAGTACAGTCTCAATATTGCCCATACGTAATCCTTTGTATAGACGTTGAGGCGGACGGACACTAAGATGGAATAGGCCCGCTAATATGCCCAGTGTACCCGCAGCAATATGATGCGAAGCTATTCCTCCCGGAACGAAAGGATCAAAACCTTCTGCACCCCACGCAGGATTTACAGCTTGTACTTTTCCTGTTAGTCCATAAGGATCGGACACCCATATCCCAGGACCATACAAACCGGTTACATGAAATGCACCAAAGCCAAAACAAGCCACCCCTGCAAGAAATAAATGAATTCCAAAGATCTTGGGCAAATCCAAAGAAGGTTTTCCCGTCCGCTCATCACAGAATATTTCTAGGTCCCAATATACCCAATGCCAGATAGCTGCCAAGAAACACAAACCAGAAAACACAATATGCGCACCTGCCACACCTTCATAACTCCAAATACCCGGATTCGTTATAGTTCCTCCTGAAATACTCCAACCACCCCACGAATTGGTTATTCCTAAACGAGTCATGAAGGGGATAACGAACATACCTTGTCTCCACATTGGATCCAGAACAGGATCAGAGGGATCAAAAACTGCTAATTCGTATAAAGCCATCGAGCCAGCCCAACCAGAAACTAGAGCTGTATGCATTATATGCACCGAAAGCAATCGACCCGGATCATTCAATACGACAGTATGAACACGATACCAAGGCAAACCCATGGAAATACCCCTTTAGCAAAGAAAAATAGACACGATGTCGTTTTATTTTATCGCATTGGAAAAGACTATCCATATCCTATGTACCTAACCCTTCTAGGGGATTCTGTGTCAGAAAGCGTGCATATTTATTTCATTTCATTAAAAATAAGAAGCCAATTCTGTTTGTAAGAAAAAAGAGAAGCAGATCTATTCTATACTCGATAAGTGCCAATATGCAACGGGTAGCTTGGGCTATTTTGAAAAACGAAGAATAGATCCCTAATCCCTCTTTGTTTATCATTCGAATCACAGATTCCTTTTTCTTTATTCAATCTGTCTTACCTTCCTTATATGTATAATTTTTCAATCTATGTATCATTTCAATCCATGTATTAATAGAATCTATAGTATTCTTATAGAATAAGAAAAAAATGAAAATAATAAACTGCAGATTCTTTCTTTCTCTTCCATTCTTAAGTTTCCATATTAAAGTGTAGTTTTCTTACTTAAATCTAATAATATTAATCTAATATGCCCATTGGTGTTCCAAAAGTACCTTACCGGATTCCCGGAGATGAAGAAGCGACTTGGGTTGACTTATACAATGTTATGTATCGAGAAAGGACACTTTTTTTAGGTCAAGAGATTCGTTGCGAGATCACGAATCATATTACAGGTCTCATGGTATATCTCAGTATAGAAGATGGAATTAGTGATATTTTTTTGTTTATAAACTCCCCCGGCGGGTGGTTAATCTCGGGAATGGCAATTTTTGATACAATGCAAACGGTGACACCAGATATATATACAATATGCCTCGGAATAGCCGCGTCCATGGCCTCCTTCATTCTGCTTGGAGGAGAACCCACTAAACGTATAGCATTCCCTCACGCTAGAATTATGCTTCACCAACCGGCTAGTGCTTATTATCGGGCAAGGACACCAGAATTTTTACTAGAAGTGGAAGAATTACACAAAGTTCGCGAAATGATCACAAGGGTTTATGCACTAAGAACAGGCAAACCTTTTTGGGTTGTATCCGAAGACATGGAAAGGGATGTTTTTATGTCAGCAGACGAAGCCAAAGCTTATGGACTTGTTGATATTGTAGGGGATGAAATGATTGACGAGCACTCCGATACTGATCCAGTATGGTTTCCAGAAATGTTTAAGGATTGGTAGTGGCTGAATTTCTTGTAAATTTATCGGGTTTTATGCGATTTTTTAGAAAATAGAAATACTTCATGATGATGAATCATCAGGTTAAGATCGATCTAAACCAATCCATTTTTTCTATATACATACAACATGCCAACGGTTAAACAACTTATTAGAAATGCAAGACAGCCAATACGAAATGCTAGAAAAACGCCCGCGCTTAAGGGATGTCCTCAGCGTCGAGGAACATGTGCTAGGGTGTATGTGCGACTCGTTCAGATCATGAATTCAAACAAATAAGACAATTTTTGAAATATCCATGATCGGTACCAATGAATAGGATAGAGCTTCTCTCTCCTAGATTTCTATGGTATATGGAATTTATGGTTTCCTTTGGTGCAAATCCAATCATCTAGATTGGAAGAAGCAATTCCCCCATTGGTAGCAAATGGTTATCGATTAAGCGGAGGAAATAGTAATAAAAAGAAAAGGCTTATGCTCTTTTATCTTAAAAGAACGGACTAAAGGGTCAGCTACTTAGCCAACTTTCATAATTAAATACCGTCACTGTATGAATAACTCTTATTTATTGTGAAAAGAGCGATTTACTCTAGAATGGATAGGTAGAGCCAAAGACTGTGAACTATACAAGTTCACAATACCTTTTGATGAAAGAAAGGGCTCCGGTGTATAGAGAGGGCCTCACCGTTTAAAAGAGAACCATAGAAACGATGGAACCCACTGTTTTTTTAGTATCGTTAGAATTTGTTATTTCTATGCGAAATAACTGAAGGGGATAGAATAAAAAATCGTGGTTGGGAAGGTTATAGTAGCAAAAGCCATTGGAATATATATTTTATATATCGGAATAATCCGTTTTGTTATTAATGGGAAAAAGAACCGTTAAAAGAAGAGAAATCATTAGTTATTCATTAAGGTTAATTTGATTCAATGACCAGAGTTCCACGAGGATATATAGCTCGGAGACGACGAACAAAAATGCGTTCATTTGCCTCAAACTTTAGAGGGGCTCATTTAAGACTTAATCGAATGATTACTCAACAAGTAAGAAGAGCTTTCGTTTCTTCTCATCGAGATAGAGGCAGGCAAAAGAGGGATTTTCGTCGTTTGTGGATCACTCGGATAAACGCAGCAACACGGATATATAAAATATTCGATAGTTATAGTAAATTAATACACAATCTGTACAAAAAGGAATTGATTCTTAATCGTAAAATGCTTGCACAAGTAGCTGTATTAAATCCAAATAATCTTTACACGATTTCCAATAAAATAAAGACCATCAATTAAAGGGACAAAAAGTAATATACAGGAATAATTAAAACCGAATTCCCGGAGAGGGAACTCCGGGAAGATACAATAAATTAAGATTAAGTGGTAGGAATCAACGAGCATGTTGCAATAAATAAAAAACTATTTATTTTTTCCCATTTTTTTTCTTTTCTTATAACAAACAAGAGAATCTAAACTGGATTACTTTATTTATATATGAGTCTGACCCTTTCGAATAAAACATCAACAATCGGAACTTAAGCTCCGATTGTTGTTTCTTAAATTCTGGTTGGAGTTTCTTAAATTTCGATTGGAATTGAACTTTTGTGTTAATTGAGGAATATGTCTATTTTTTCTGTGTCTAGGACCAGTAATTATTGAAATTGACTGGGCTTGAAATTGCTTCTCATTTTCATAATTACGAAATGGTAAGAAAGATAAAATACGAGCCTGTTTTATAGCAAGAGTAATTAATCGTTGTTGTTTCAAGGTTAATCGATTTATTCGTCTGGATAATATTTTTCCTTGTTCACTAATAAATCGATTAATTAAGCTCATGTTTCTATAATCAATTCGGTCCCCCGGACCAATTCGGGAACGCCTACGAAAAGTTTGTTTGGATTTACGAAAAGGTTGTTTAAATTTACGAAAAGGTTGCTTAGATTTATGAAAAGTTTGTTTGGATTTACGAAAAGGTTGCTTAGATTTACGAAAAGGTTGTTTAGATATATACATTATTTATTCCTTATTTTAAAATTGGAAAAAAAAAAATGGATTTCTTTATTTTATTAATTTTGGATCCAGAAGAAGTAGTCTTTCTTTGGTCCATATATTATTTGATTCATATACTATGATATATATAAACCTCTATACATATGAAATAATATCTACCTAAAGTGAATTTTTATTTTGTATTCTATCTCTGTTCTATATATTAAATAATAAATTAATAAATTCTTATTCTTTCTATTCTTTAGAAAAATAAAAACCACGACGCTCCTATTTCTTTATTTCATTATGAATCGTATGCTTGCGGCAATAACGACAAAATTTTCTTAATTCTAATTGTCGGGGTGTATTGTGGCGATTCTTTTGAGTACTATATCTAGAAACCCCCGTCGATTCCTTATTGGTACCCTTTCGAACACAACTGATACACTCCAAAATCACTCTTATTCTAACATCTTTGCCCTTGGCCATGAACCTCCTTTCCTTTTTTGATCGACTTAACTTAATTCTCATACCTGTTCTTTTATTCTTCTATATTGGATCGGAAAAAGAAGAATAAAATCCAATAGAATGAATAAAAAATGGAGAAATAATTAAAGAATACAATCCTTTCATTTAAGTAGCAAGCCCGGCTCTTTCTATGCTTGAATTTGTGAGTCCTGACTTAGCTTGGATACCGCTTTTAATTAAATTTATCTTCCAAAATGAGATTTACCAAATTTTTGCTAACTCTGAGGTTCAACCCAATCCATCTTTTCTTTCTTTTTGATTCGTATACTAAAAAATGAAAGAAAATTTTCTTCATGTCATGAAGAATTCTACCTCTCGTATAGGAATAAATAGAATTAAAAAAAAGGGAATGACAAAGCATCTGGGAATAAACGATTAATTTCTATCAATAAACCTGCTAAAGCCCCAAACCATAGAGTACTTAGCACGGGTGCTACAGAGAGATATGTTTTTATATCCCGCATTGAAAATCCTCCTTCCTTATTAGAATACATATATGATCAGATACTCTTGCCCAAGATCGTTTGTATTTCTTTATTTAGGCGAAATTCCTAACTAAAAAAACAAAATCAATATTCTATATATATAGAATGAACCGTATAGACGAGATTTTCCTATCCCTAAAAAAGAAAAAGATGACCCCTTCTTCCTATACATTACTAAGGAATAGTAATCTTTCTTTTATAGGTGAAATTCAACTGGATTTTCGATATATACCCTTCCTTGATTATATGAGACCAAAAACAAGAAATGACAAGAAAGTTGTATATAGATAGAGAAATAGAAGAAAATTACGATGTGGAAAACAAGAAAGGAATTGTGTACAATGGCATTGTACAACAATTTGGAAGAGGGATGTAGCGCAGCTTGGTAGCGCGTTTGTTTTGGGTACAAAATGTCACAGGTTCAAATCCTGTCATCCCTACCTATTACTTCTCTCTTCTTTATAGACAGTAGCGCGGAGATCAATTAAAGTGTATATAACTTGAATTTGTGGATACTATACGTACGTGAGACACGTTAGGAGTAGAAAAGGATTTTCTTTTTGAAAGCGCTCTTAGTTCAGTTTGGTAGAACGCGGGTCTCCAAAACCCGATGTCGTAGGTTCAAATCCTACAGAGCGTGATTCTATCTATCTTATGTCGAAACAGAGTAAAATAATTAAAAAAAAGTCGAATTACAACTCCAATTGGACCTCCTCTCTAGTCTGGAGGAGGTCAATCAAAAAATAAATAGTACTCAATTAAAGATCCAACTGATCCCCACGCCTGTATTGTAAATACGCAGTCACAAATAATCCCGCTAAAGTAATAGGGATTAGGCCTAAGACGATTCCAAATAGAAAAACTTCAATCATTTCGATTTGTTCGAGGGTATAAAAAAAGAGGTACGATCTATCTCTAAATAATAGTCTAAATTATCCACGAATCTCAATGACAAAAAAAAGAATTGGTAATTCGCGTGGAAAAAGGTCCTATAATATCAGGAATCCAAAAGAAAGATTCTTATTTTCTGACTTATTCATTCAATTCATTTCAAATAAGACGTATCTTGTTCAAGCCAATAAATAGAGCTGGGGTTATAGTTAAAGCAGCCAGTAGAAAACCGAAATAACTAGTTATAGTAAGCATGAAGGGGTTAAATTCCATTTTTTTTTTTACTACACTACATATGTTGGTAAAGCACTTACCTAAGTTATGGAAAATTCCTAATTGATCGGTTATTTTAGATAATACTAAAAAACAAGATAGAGGGAGATACAGAAGTGGAAAAGAAAATCGATTCATCAGATGGGAATGGGACATGAGTCCCTAATTCCGAATCAAGAGATTTATTGTGGAATCTGTTAGTTAAGTAAAGTAATAATATTAAGAACTAGATCATCTAAATCCGTTAAAAAAAATTGTATTTTTTAGGAATTTTGGAATAAAAGATAAATAAAGAATGGAATTTGAAAAAAGTTCTTTCTATTTCAGATTATTTCTTTTTCAAATTGTATTCCTTATGGAATAAGAGGAGAAGAAAACCATTCCGCGACTCCCAAAGGTCCCCCTGAAAAAGGGAAAAATTGACTTTTTTTTATTTATTCTTTTATCTTTTTCTTTTAAGTTCTATCTTCTGTCTCTCTCTATTTCATCTCGTAAAGTTACATGCTTGCATTTGGTTAAGAAAGTTAGACCTAATCCAACAAACAAGATAGGATTGATTCCGAATCTTGAATCTTCAAGCAATGTATTCCGTTTCTTTCATAACGGATTATCTACTATTGGATTTTCTGTTTTTTAGATAGTATTTTATACTAACCAATTTAATTCCTTAATTAAAGGGAAAAGTTGGATTCGAATAATAATAAAACTTTTAACTAAAAAGGGATAGATTTCGCATATACTTATCCTTATATTGTGTCAATATGAGAATATCCTTCCTAAATTCTTTATCCAAACCTATTGTATTGATAATTTACTTAGGTTTTCCCAAGATCCTGGTCACTATTCCAAATTCTATTATTTTACTATTCCGAAGACAATGAAAATAAGTAGGACTCAAAAATTGGGGTTTCTATTGATGCCTTGAATAACATGTAGTTTCTCTATAGACAAAAAACAAAGAAGAAAAAAAGGGAATTCTGTTTCGGGACCAAGCCAAACAGGATTGCTGTGCCATAGGAAGGATAGCTATACTAATTTGGTATACTCAAAATACACCTTTGGTACCAAATTGACAATCTCACAAGGATGAAATATCAGTAATTTTCTATTTACTGGTTGATCCCATCTTTTACGGAATCAATTCCTTTTTTGAATGTACAAAAATTCGGGGAGCTCGGCATGTCTGGAAGCACGGGAGAACGTTCTTTTGCTGATATTATTACCAGTATTCGCTACTGGGTTATTCATAGCATTACTATACCTTCCCTATTCATTGCGGGTTGGTTATTTGTCAGTACGGGTTTAGCTTATGACGTGTTTGGAAGTCCTCGGCCAAACGAATATTTCACGGAAAGTCGACAAGGAATTCCATTAATAACCGACCGTTTTGATTCTTTAGAACAACTAGATGAACTTAGTAGATCCTTTTAGGAGGCCCCCAATGACCATAGATCGAACCTATCCTATTTTTACAGTGCGATGGCTAGCTGTTCACGGATTAGCTGTACCCACGGTTTTTTTCTTGGGATCAATATCAGCAATGCAGTTCATCCAACGATAAACTAAATTCCAACTATAGAACTATGACACAATCAAACCCGAATGAACAAAATGTTGAATTGAATCGTACCAGTCTATACTGGGGTTTATTACTTATTTTTGTACTTGCTGTTTTATTTTCCAATTACTTCTTCAATTGAGAGAAAGGTAGAGAATAGTAAGAATTCTCTTATCCCATTTGGAAGGATACCATCCTTATAACTATCCATGACTGTTTTTGTCTCTAGCACGACCACTTGAGAAAATGTGGAGGAAAGTGGGGGAAATGGCCGATACTACAGGAAGAATTCCTCTTTGGCTGATAGGCACTGTAACCGGTATTCTTGTGATTGGTTTAATAGGTGTTTTCTTTTACGGTTCGTATTCTGGATTGGGTTCATCTCTATAGTAATTGGAGGAGCCAGATTGTAAACATGAAAAAGTAGGAGCTTAGCGGGTCCTTACCCCCTTTTATCTGATTAGAGCGGAAAGGACCCGCGGAATTCTTATAACGTGATTTTAATTTATTCCATAATCTATAAATTGGTTACCTATTTTTATTTGTAACAATAACAAAGAGAAAGCCTTTGCTTTGATGGTTAGAATCCTTCTATTTCTTTTTTTGTTTGCTAATAATGTTAGTGAAGCAATCCGTTGGTGGGTTTAAAGCGCCTGCTTTTCGCCCATAAAATTGATTTACTTCACTCTTATGAAGCAACAACAAAGAGTGGATAAATTAAGGATTCATCCAATATTTTATTCCACGAAGGAAGTGTCCTGCAAATCTTTGATTTAGTTTAGAGTAATAAACTAATAAAACCTTAATCAAAACCACTCCATTAACCTAAAAAAGTACCCTTTAATGGAAGGGAAGGGTATACTTTTTTTTTACAAAATTTCTGTAAGTTCGAAGTTGAACTTAATTGAAAAAGTCAAGCAATTCTATCTGCTCACAAAAAATTTGTCCCCCGCCATACTTTCTTTCCCTCTGTTTGTCCACTACCGCGTCAAACCTAAGCAAAGGAAGTCCAAGAGACAGACCCGAATAAAGAATAAATAGTAATCTTTCGCAAAACAAATAAGAAGAAAAAGGATTCTTACTTCAGTACAAGAAGAATTGACACAAGAAAAAGGTAAAAAAGCCTTTTTCTTGTGCCTAATAGAAGATTACGAAGACCTGCAATTCCTCCTAAAAGGACTTGTTCCTTTTATTGTTCTCGCCTCTGCCTTGGATTCTCTTCTTTTGCATGAAATAGAAATAAGGAATTCCAGAAATCGAGACTTTTTACCAACTTAATGGTAAGAAATCCCGGGATCTAGAAATTCATTTCGTACAATTGAACCTTTTCAAACTGTTTCTTTTTGAGAACCAAAAAGACTTGTGCTAAAATAACAGATGCGAAAAAGAACAAAAGGCCTTGGACGCGTAATGGATCCTGAAGCACTATTTCCGCATCCCCCTGACCAAACCCTCCCACATTAGGATTGCTTGTTAATGGTTGATCAAGCTTGATTGATTCCCCCTCTGAAACAAGAAGTTCTGGCCCGGGAGGTATAATATCAATCACTTGGCGCCCATCCGACGCATCAACTATGGATATTTCATATCCCCCCTTTTCTTTACGTAGTATTTTTTTTACTATACCTGTTGACGTAGCATTATAAACTGTATTGTTACTCTTGCTACCATCGGGATAGATCTGTCCCCTTCCTCGGTTTCCCCCTACATATATGGGATATTTTAAGAAATGGACGTCTTTTTTTGTAGCGGGATCGGGGGAAAGAATGGGAAAGACAATTTCACTATATTTCTTACCGGGAACAGGGCCTATCACAAGAATATTTTTTTTATTGGGACGATAACTCTGAAAAGAGAGATTTCCTATCTTTTCTTTCAACTCAGGAGAAATACGGTCAGGCGGTGCTAATTCGAATCCCTCAGGCAAAATAAGAACAGCACCCACATTTAACCCTCCCTTTTTCCCGTTAGCAAGAACTTGTTTCAGCTGCATATCATAAGGGATTCGAAGAACTGCTTCAAATACAGTATCAGGAAGCACAGCTTGGGGAACTTCAATATCCACGGGCTTATTAGCTAAATGGCAGTTGGCACATACAATTCGTCCAGTTGCTTCCCGCGGGTTTTCATAACCCTGCTGCGCAAAAATGGGATATGCATTTGAAGTAGATGTCCGAGTTATTACGTATATCATGATCGATACAGAAATCGATCGAATCATCTGTTCCTTTAACCAAGAAAAATTCTTTCTATTTTCCATGTCCAATCGCGGATCCCGGAATTTCTACAATAAATTAGATAGGTAGCTAAGTTAATCTAGTTCCCTATACACGAGTCTGTTGCCACTCTACTGCAATAATTGTACTGGAATGATGAATACCTTAAGCAGGTAGAAATAGAAAGAATTTTGCTAAAAAGAAAAAGGTCTTTCTTTCTAAAGGAAAAAAAATGCTAATTTTATTAATATTAGGAAAGCCAATTATGCTTCACTAATTGAATGATAAATGACTACAAGCGAAGGAGATAGGCGGTTTAAACAAAAAAAGACCCAAAATTTTAAACACGTGTCTAGAATCACAGGAAAACTACAAACAAAAATAGTGAAAATTAGCTCGTTAGGAGCCCATCCAAGATCGTTGTAGACCCAACGAATTAGTAGTTCCCAACCGCGGGTGGAGTGAAATCCAACAAAAAAATCCGTAACTAAAAGAATAAAAAAAGCTTTTATTGAGTCATTTAAGTTATAGAAGAATTCCTGAACCCAAGAATTCAAAATAACAAGTTCCTCTTTACCCAGAAAAAAAGAACCACTTAGAATAGCCAAACAGATTATATTTGTTGAGAAATGCAAAATGATATGGAGATGGTCCTCATTATCTATTTTGGCCAATTGTATTATTTCCTCGTATATTCCTATAGGAGGTTTTTGTACATGTGTCTTCGGTTTCTCTTTTATCATTTCGTCCAAGAGAAAAAGCTCTTCTAATTCTATGAATCCTTCTAGAATCTTTTTCTCTTGAATATTCGTTAAGAGAGTTTCAGGTTGTCTGGTATTCCACCAATTCTTAATCCAAAGTTCCAGACATTTGTTAAAAGAGAAAGAGACTCCCCAGGGCAAAAGTACGATAAATACAAGATATAGGAAAGAAGGCAATGCTTTCTTTTTTTTCATTTTTGATATGTAAATTGAGTTGTTAATGAATCCGCTTCATTCGCAGACTCTATATGATATTTCTTTTTTTGTTGAAGCAAAAATTCTATAACAAGGTTTGAGACCTTGTGTTTGTATCTATTTCTCTTTTTGTATACTAGTGGAATTTCATTGTATTGGGTTCTTTCTTAGATGGAAATGGAGTGGAATAGAGAAATAGAATAAAAAAGCCCTTTCTTTCATATGAAAAGGGAAGAATATTAGGCCATATATCTCACTTGGACAAAACAAATTAGAAGCAATTTTCTCTTATCCTCGGTTGTTCCTTCCTTTAGATAAATACTCGAAAATACCCTTACAATTAAAATTAAAAAAATTGCAATTGGTACTCAAAATACTTCAATAGGTACGTGCAAGAAATAGGCCAATTCGGCAGCTTTTTGTTCAATTTCTCGTGGAGTAAAAAACTTCTCATCAGTACGAGTCAAGGGAATGACCCCCTGCCCACGTATTTCCATATAAAGGATACGACGAGGATAAAGACCCTCTTTAACCTGAATTCTAATTGATTGGATATCCCGCACAAGGAATCGAAGGAAGATGCGACGTTTTATTCCAGGGAATCCCCAACGAAAAATGCACACTATTCCCTCTTTTCTATCAAATCGGTCATAACCACTGCCTACATTCCACAAAATAGTGCACCACAAATAAGAGCTAATGAATAGTCCCGCGATTCCGTAGAAAGACATCACGACCCCCTGTGGAAAAAATAGAATTTGTTGAGATGGAAGTACAGATATCATATTCTTACCAAGATAACTAGAAGCCCCAACCGCTAAGAATCCTAATGAACCTAGAAAAAGAATACAGGCCCAGAAAAAATTACTTCTTTTTCGAGAACCTTTTAGAAGTTCTATCCATATGTGTTCTGATCGCCAATTCATATTAGATATACTAAATCCAGCAGCGGTTAATTGAAATTGAGAGAATAAGCTAAATGATTTTGACTTTACTTTTTTTGATTCTGAAATCGCCTTCAGCAGCTAGTACCCCTGTGAAATAATTGGTTAGATACATTGACTTTCTATTCAAAAAAATTCCAGGATTCACTTAAAAAAACTCGCTATACCCGGCTACCCGTATGTATGCATTTATGCTCATAGCCTATATTCGCATCCATAGACGTTTTTCATTTGTGTGTATAAAGAGCTACATACCCTATCATATTAATATATTACTTACACTACAAAATTTTTATATTATAATCCTGGAAATACATTGAGCAAATTTGTCCCCGTCGGTTCTAGACAATCTTATTTTTCTGCACATAAAGAAATAAAGAAGACATTGCAATTGCCGGAAACACTAAGCCTACTAAAGGCACGAAAATAGCGGGTAAGTTTAAATCTGTCATAGAATAGGTGTCTCAATTCCAATTTACTATTTCTATCTATTCAAAATATATCTTAAGATTCTTATGATATAATTAAGTATATCTATTATAAGGAATATTGACTATTGTATTTTTGAGTTTGCAAAATAAAGACTTTTTATAGATAAATAATACTAACTAAAGTATTCTATAAAAGTATTCTATATCTCTAAAAAAATGAATGGAATGGATAATTGGATTTTTCTTTTTCCATTCTCATGGCCTTTCTATCTTTCTAATCGAATTTGAAATTGGATTCAAAAGAAAGAAATTGTGAAAATAAAAGAAATACCTCTTTCAGAATACCCTTTAATTTAAATTTTAAAAGTAGAAGTGGAATAGAATAACCGGGTTGAAGGGTAATGATCATACGTCTGTAATGCATTGTATGTCCCAGAATAGGTCCCATTCTTCTACCCTTTCCGGGTAGTCGATGGCTATTCACAGCTACTACCTTAACACCAAAGAATAGCTCGACCCAATGCTTTATTTCTGTCTTAGTGAATCCCGATTCGACATTAAAAGTATATTGATTCTTTCCCAATAAACGAAGACTTTTTTCTGTAAATACTGCGTATTTAATTCCATTATCGTATGATAATACTCTCTTTTGATTTGTATTTTTTTATTGTATTATACCTTTCTATATTCTAGATATATAGAATAGAAGAATCTCGATTTGGCAAGTCTCATGATCGTATCAAGATATATTTAAATTTGGCTCGATCTTTATAAAAGATAAAAGATCGAGCCAAATTTAATTGCAATCAATTAGAAGAATAAAGAAGAATTACTGCATTTCATAACTCATTTTTTCTCTACCTATTTCGCTTCTTCATCAATGGTATCTACCGGCTTGAAGTCGAATGTGATCGCTTTCCATACTTCACAAGCTGCGGCTAGTTCAGGACTCCATTTGCAAGCTGCTCGGATAATTTCATTACCTTCACGAGCAAGATCGCGCCCTTCGTTACGAGCTTGTACACAGGCTTCTAAAGCCACCCGATTAGCTGCTGCACCTGGTGCATTCCCCCAAGGATGTCCTAAAGTTCCTCCACCAAATTGTAATACGGAATCATCTCCAAAGATTTCGGTCAGAGCTGGCATATGCCAAACATGAATACCCCCCGAAGCCACCGGTATAACACCTGGCATGGATACCCAGTCCTGCGTGAAAAAGATACCGCGAGAACGATCTTTTTCAATATAATCATCGCGCAATAAATCAACAAAACCTAAAGTCATTTCGCGTTCCCCTTCTAACTTACCTACTACTGTACCGGAGTGGATATGATCTCCCCCAGACATACGCAATGCTTTAGCTAATACACGGAAATGCATACCATGATTTTTCTGTCTATCAATAACTGCATGCATTGCTCGATGAATGTGAAGAAGTAGGCCGTTGTCGCGGCAATAATGAGCCAAAGTAGTATTTGCGGTGAATCCTCCAGTTATGTAGTCATGCATTATAATAGGAACCCCTAATTCCCTCGCAAATACAGCTCTCTTAATCATTTCTTCGCATGTACCCGCAGTCGCATTCAAGTAATGCCCCTTGATTTCGCCGGTTTCGGCTTGTGCTTTATAAATTGCTTCGGCACAAAAGACAAAACGGTCTCTCCAGCGCATAAATGGTTGTGAGTTTACGTTTTCATCATCTTTGGTAAAATCAAGTCCACCGCGTAGACACTCATAACATGCTCTACCATAATTTTTTGCGGATAATCCCAATTTTGGTTTAATAGTACATCCCAATAAAGGACGACCATACTTGTTCAACTTATCCCTTTCAACTTGGATACCATGAGGCGGACCTTGGAAAGTTTTTGCATAAGCAGCAGGAATTCGTAGATCCTCCAAACGTAGAGCACGTAGGGCTTTGAAACCAAATACGTTACCTACAATGGAAGTAAACATGTTAGTAACAGAACCCTCTTCAAATAGATCTAATGGATAAGCTACATAACAGATATATTGACTGTCTTCCCCAGGAACGGGTTCGATGTGATAGCATCGTCCTTTGTAACGATCAAGACTGGTAAGTCCATCAGTCCAAACAGTTGTCCATGTACCAGTAGAAGATTCCGCAGCTACTGCAGCCCCTGCTTCTTCGGGCGGAACCCCGGGCTGAGGAGTTACTCGGAATGCTGCCAAGATATCAGTATCCTTGGTTTCGTATTCCGGGGTGTAGTAAGTCAATTTATAATCTTTAACACCAGCTTGAAATCCAACACCTGCTTTAGTTTCTGTTTGTGGTGACATAAGTCCCTCCCTACAACTCATGAATTAAGAATTCTCACAACGACAGGGTCTACTCGATATGGACTAAGCATAAATGAAACCTTTGCAAAAATCTTAAAAAAAAGATATTCAATTAATATCAACTCATTAAATAAAAAAGGGAGTATGCTTGCGTTATTAATGAATATGGTTCATTCATATATAATGCGTACACCCTGTGTACGTTCTATCCTATAGGAATTCTACTATAGGAATTCGATAGGAATTGAGTTATTGTTATGGTAAGTTAACATGGTTCATTATTAAACCATAGATTTGATTCACCAAATCCATCATTATTGTATACTCTTTGATAGATATAGCGCAACCCAACTAATCCCTTAATCCTTATTTTACAATTTTATAAGTTCTTATCTTAATAAGCCCCTTTCCTATTTTGAATCTAAATACCTAAATACTAAGAAAATTCTCTGTTGACAGCAATCTATGCTTCACAGTAGTATATATTTTGTATATCGAAGTCCTAGACAGGAAAGTAGAAGAGACAAAGATCCTTGACAAAAGGAAAAATGTCTATGAAAAAAAAGATTGATTGAACTTTCCACCGGACTCATTCCATGAGTAAACGAGTGAATGGGATTCGCTTAGGCAACGAAATCAAGTGCTAGTCCCCTTTTCGTTTTTATTGAATTAACTAATTCATTTCCTTTTAACTTTTTGATTTTTGGATATTTTTTTTATTTGATTTGGCATTATTCAACAAGAAAAAAAAAAAAAATAAAAATTTCGACAAATTCCTTTTTTTATAATTATGTGATAATTATGAGAACCAATCCTACTACTTCGCGTCCCGGGGTTTCCACAATTGAAGAAAAAAATGCAGGACGTATTGATCAAATTATTGGACCCGTGCTGGATATCACTTTTCCCCCGGGCAAGTTGCCTTATATTTATAACGCTTTGATAGTCAAGAGTCGGGACACTGCCGATAAGCAAATTAATGTGACTTGTGAGGTACAACAATTATTAGGAAATAATCGAGTTAGAGCTGTAGCTATGAGTGCTACAGACGGGTTGATGAGAGGAATGGAAGTTATTGACACAGGAGCTCCTCTTAGTGTTCCGGTCGGTGGAGCTACTCTCGGACGAATTTTTAACGTTCTTGGGGAGCCTATTGACAATTTGGGTCCTGTAGATACTAGTGCAACATTCCCTATTCATAGATCTGCGCCTGCCTTTATTGAGTTAGATACGAAATTATCTATCTTTGAAACAGGTATTAAGGTGGTCGATCTTTTAGCTCCTTATCGGCGTGGAGGAAAAATCGGACTATTTGGGGGGGCAGGAGTAGGTAAAACAGTACTCATCATGGAATTAATCAATAACATTGCTAAAGCTCATGGAGGCGTATCCGTATTTGGCGGAGTAGGGGAACGGACTCGGGAAGGAAATGATCTTTATATGGAAATGAAGGAATCCGGAGTAATTAATGAAAAAAATATTGAGGAATCAAAGGTCGCTCTAGTCTATGGACAAATGAATGAACCGCCGGGAGCTCGTATGAGAGTTGGGTTAACTGCCCTAACTATGGCAGAATATTTCCGAGATGTTAATAAGCAAGACGTGCTTTTATTCATCGATAATATCTTTCGTTTTGTTCAAGCAGGATCGGAGGTATCCGCCTTATTAGGGAGAATGCCCTCTGCAGTGGGTTATCAACCTACCCTTAGTACAGAAATGGGTTCCTTACAAGAAAGAATTACTTCTACCAACAAGGGATCGATAACTTCGATCCAAGCTGTTTATGTACCTGCGGACGATTTGACCGACCCTGCTCCTGCCACAACATTTGCACATTTGGACGCTACTACCGTACTTTCCAGAGGATTAGCTTCCAAGGGTATTTATCCCGCAGTAGACCCGTTAGATTCAACCTCAACTATGTTACAGCCTCGGATCGTTGGCAAGGACCATTATGAAACTGCGCAAAGAGTTAAAGAAACTTTACAACGTTACAAGGAACTTCAGGACATTATTGCAATTCTTGGGTTGGATGAATTATCGGAGGAGGATCGTTTAACTGTAGCAAGAGCACGAAAAATTGAGCGGTTCTTATCACAACCGTTCTTTGTGGCAGAAGTTTTTACCGGTTCTCCAGGAAAGTATGTTAGTCTTGCAGAAACAATTAGGGGGTTTCAACTAATCCTTTCAGGAGAATTAGATGGCCTACCCGAACAGGCTTTTTATTTGGTGGGGAACATCGATGAAGCTAGCACGAAAGCTATAAACTTAGAAGAGGAGAACAAATTGAAGAAATGAAATTAAATCTTTATGTACTGACTCCTAAACGAATTATTTGGGATTGTGAAGTGAAAGAAATCATTTTACCTACTAATAGCGGCCAAATTGGTGTATTACCAAACCACGCCCCCATTAACACAGCTGTAGATATGGGTCCTTTGAGAATACGCCTCCTCAACGACCAATGGTTAACGGCGGTTTTGTGGAGTGGTTTTGCAAGAATAGTTAATAATGAGATCATCATTTTAGGAAATGATGCAGAACTGGGTAGTGACATTGATCCAAAAGAAGCTCAACAGGCACTTGAAATAGCCGAAGCTAACTTGAGTAGAGCTGAGGGTACGAAAGAATTGGTTGAAGCAAAGCTAGCTCTCAAACGGGCTAGGATACGAGTAGAGGCTATCAATTGGATTCCCCCATCCAATTGAAGATAATCCAAAGGTTTCGTTGATACAAAGAAAAAGTAAAGAAGGGTAGAAAAAGTTATTAGATAGCGAAGCGAAGTAAGTCCAATGCTATCTAGTAATTTTTCTACCTACCTACCTACTATTGGATTTGAACCAATGACTCCCGCCGTATGAAAGCAGTACTCTAACCACTGAGTTAAGTAGGCAATTTATTATCACAAAAGAAGCCGTATTACTTCGATCGATTATAGATCGAATCCTTTTTATAAGCAATACCGCTCCTTTATTGGTATGGTATGTAGTAAATAGATCAAAGGGATATCCTATGGCATTCAAGAATATTCATCTTGACAAGAAATTATCTATATGTTAAGATATCTCTGACAAGGGCTATAGCTCAGTTCGGTAGAGCAACTCGCTTACACGTGCGCCAATGCTTTTCAAGGGAATTTATTATGCAATGAACATAATTGACCTTATTGCAAAATCAATGTCTTACTTCATGGATTCGAGAGAATAGGAGAACAGTAGCCTGACAAACAGTCGATTCAGTCCGATTCGGGTGCCAATTCTGGTGCCTAATCAAATAGAACGTCTATTGATTTGCTAGTTGATAAGGTAAATATCCAGCCCACTCAATGCTAGGCATAATGAGGATAAGGGCCTCCAAAAAACTTCTTTTCGTTCTATGAACTTTAAGGTGTATGAAGTCTCATAGTCAACTCTTGCAGTGGAACGATAGAGACTCCATTTCACTTAGGTTGATTTAATTTAGGCCGGAGGCAGACCTAAGTCAGGGTAATCCTCCTTTGAAACACTTTGGTATTGCTCCTAGATAGATCGATCATGATACAAATAAATCAATCAGAGCACAGGGAGCCATCTTATTATCTTTCCGTAAAGAAAAACTATGGCGGATTAACTGATCTTTACATCAGTTGATGAAAGAGCCCAATGCAGAAAAATGCATGTTGGGTCTTTAAAACAGTTCGAATCATTTCGATAATAATCCGTTTGATCTGTTTTACCGAGAAGGTCTACGGTTCGAATCCGTATAGCCCTACTAAATAGATATGTCTTTTTTTTTAGATTTTAGGATGGATATCCTGTGTTTCCTTTAGTATAGTTTTCTTTTCCTTATTAAAAAAAACTTGTTTATAGACTCGACGGTCGCTTGCGACCTAGAATTGAGAGAAAAGCATTACCATAGGCTCATTTATCGAAAATCATAGAGACAGAAAAAGAAAAAAGAATTTGATCAAATCAATAGAAGGAAAGATGCCTTATCTGATTTGAATTCCATCCTTCTTCAAATAAAACAGGATATGCTCTAAGTCCCGAGACTTTCTTATAATGACTGGAACGATTTGCTACATTTTGCGAATTCCTATTTTGTTTGAAGTATATTACTATAATATACATTATGTAAAAATGGACATTATCTAAATAGATCTACTTTAAATAGAAAAAGAAAAAATCGAAAGAAAATAAAAAGAAAGAGTAAATAATAAAACAGGATATTTTGTTTCATAATTCTGCAATAGAGTTTTTTTTTAGTATTATTCCTCATTAGGTTGCATACAGAGGACTGAAACATGCCACTGAAAGACTCTACTGAGACAAAAAGATGGGCTGTCAAAAAGGTAGAGGAGGTAGGATGGGCAGTTGGTCAGATCTAGTATGGATCATACATGGACGATAGTTGGAGTCGGCGGCTCTCCTAGGCTTCCCTCATCTGGGATCCCTGGGGAAGAGGATCAAGTTGGCCCTTGCGAATACCTTGATGCACTATCTCCCTTCAACCCTTTGAGCGAATCGAATTAGTAGTAAGTATTTTCTTTTTTTTTTAATAGTCTCTGACTATCCTTAAATAAAGGATAGAGCAATTCTTTTTTCTAGAGATTCTAGAGAAAACGAGACAAAGTGAAGCAAAAGAGTTTTCTTTGTATAAGAATTAGGTATATACCATATCTAAATAGAATGGAAATCCAAAAAAAAGATAGTGGGGATTCCATTGGATGAATCCTTAAGAAAGACATGACACAAAAGAAACAAAAGCTAAAGTAAGCGCTCCTTGGTTTGAGCAAAGGAGATTCTTGTTTCACCGAGGAAAAGAGAGAAATTATGGATAAATTGACAATACCAACTGAATTGACTAATTTCAGTTCTGCCTATTCCACATTAATGGGAGTACATTTATGTTCCTGCTTCACGAATATGATATTTTTTGGACATTTCTAATAATAGCAAGCCTTATTCCTATTTTGGTATTTTGGATTTCAGGGCTTTTAGCCCCGAGTAGTGAAGGACCAGAGAAGCTTTCTAGTTACGAATCGGGTATAGAACCAATGGGGGGTGCTTGGTTACAATTCCGAATACGCTATTACATGTTTGCACTAGTTTTTGTTGTTTTTGATGTGGAAACGGTCTTTCTCTACCCTTGGGCAATGAGTTTTGATGTATTGGGTGTATCCGTTTTTATCGAAGCTTTCATTTTCGTGCTTATCCTAGTTGTTGGTTTAGTTTATGCATGGCGAAAAGGAGCCTTGGAATGGTCTTAACCGAATATTCAGACAAAAAAAAAAAAGAAGGAAAAGATTCTATTGAGACAGTCATGAGTTTGATTGAGTTTCCGTTACTTGACCAAACAAGTTCCAATTCCGTTATTTCAACTACACCAAATGATCTTTCAAATTGGTCAAGACTCTCCAGTTTATGGCCCCTTCTATATGGTACCAGTTGTTGTTTCATTGAATTTGCTGCATTAATAGGCTCAAGATTCGACTTTGATCGTTATGGATTGGTACCAAGATCAAGTCCTAGGCAAGCGGACCTAATTTTAACAGCCGGTACGGTAACAATGAAAATGGCTCCCTCTTTAGTGCGATTATATGAGCAAATGCCTGAACCAAAATACGTCATTGCTATGGGAGCCTGTACTATTACAGGGGGGATGTTCAGTACGGATTCCTATAGTACTGTTCGAGGGGTTGATAAGTTAATTCCTGTGGATGTCTACTTGCCGGGTTGCCCACCTAAACCAGAGGCTGTTATAGATGCCCTAACAAAACTTCGTAAGAAGATATCGCGAGAAATTGTTGAGGATCGAACTCTATGTCAAAGTCAAAAGAAAAATCGATGTTTTACTACCAGTCACAAACTTTATGTTCGGCGCAGTACTCATACCGGAACTTACGAGCAAGAATTGCTCTATCAATCACCATCTACTTTAGATATATCTTCTGAAACTTTTTTCAAATCCAAAAGCCCAGTATCTTCCTCCAAATTAGTGAATTAAGAGGGGTTCTTTTGTGCAGAAAAAGAAAGAGCAGTGCAATCTTTCAAACTTACATTTGAAATGTGAAATATTTATACAAAGGGGGGGAGATCAAGACAATGCAGCAGGGGTGGTTATCTAATTGGCTAGTCAAACATGAGGTCGTTCATAGATCTTTGGGCTTCGATCATCGAGGAATAGAGACTTTACAAATAAAAGCAGGGGATTGGGATTCCATTGCGGTCATTTTATATGTATATGGTTACAATTATTTACGTTCCCAATGTGCTTATGACGTAGCACCCGGTGGATCTTTAGCTAGCGTGTATCATCTTACGAGAATACAGTATGGTATAGATAACCCAGAAGAAGTATGCATAAAAGTCTTTACCCAAAAAGATAATCCTAGAATCCCATCTGTCTTCTGGGTTTGGAGAAGTGCTGATTTTCAAGAACGCGAATCTTATGATATGGTGGGAATTTCTTATGATAATCATCCGCGCCTTAAACGTATCTTAATGCCTGAAAGTTGGATAGGCTGGCCCTTACGTAAGGATTATATAACCCCTAATTTCTATGAAATACAAGATGCCCATTGAATGATAATAAATTCATGCTCATTTATGCAACACAACTCTCGATTTTATTCAAGTCACGGAATATTTTGCTATTCTGTTCCTAGACGAAACGAAATACCTAGTATATTCTAATTACTTCCTATTATACAAAAAGGTCCAGATAGACTGATCAAAAAAGGGCTTCATTTTGATTTTCCAATTTGGAAAATCACATATTCATTTCCTTCGTATGAACAGAAAAATACAATGACTAAAAGAAGTTCTTACCACGAACTTTGTACCGCGCACATTATTTAGAACAACTAGGAAAGTAAGTATCAAGAAAAAAAAAATATTCTTCGGAATAGCAGAATAAAAAATTAATAAGAAATGAAAAAATGAAGCGAAGCAAAGGGGTCCTAATCTCACCTCCTTCTATACTATAAAGAAAAGAACCAGAGATTTTAACACTTTTTTTAAAAGAAGTGTCTAGAGATTTATCTACTTAGTGTATATGTATACTATCTAGATTATTAAAAAATATGTACCCCAATGCATCTCGAGGTATTTGTATCAATATCTATTTGGTAGATCCTTTTTTCTGTGCCAGGAACCAGATTTGAACTGGTGACACGAGGATTTTCAGTCCTCTGCTCTACCAACTGAGCTATCCTGACCCTTTCTTGTGCATCATCCTAGTAGAGTATTTGCATCTATGTCAATTAAAGGGACTAAAAAATTAATAAAGTATTCCATTCCTAATTTGGAAATGGAGGGGAGAGTCCTATGCATTGTGGACGGCTTACTTAATAATACTTATAAATTGAATTAATAATTGAGATTTTTTTGCGGATACTCTAATAAAAAAGAAATCTATTTAATGAATAGGATAAGATCTATTGAGTTCCCCTCGCACTCCTTTGTGAAAGAGTATAATGAGAAAGCTAATGAATCTTGAACCCATTGATAAAAGAGAAAATAGGATAAGATAAATACTGTGGTTAGGGAATAAAGTAGGGTTTGGGGATAGAGGGACTTGAACCCTCACGACTTATAAAGTCGACGGATTTTCCTTTTACTAGAAATTTCATTGTTGTCGGTATTGACATGTAGAATGGGACTCTCTCTTTATCCTCGTCTGATTAATCCTCTTTTTAAAAGATCTCAAAAACAATGAATTGAAGGATTTGATTACTCAATATTCGAGTGGAATGGATTCACACTAATTATAAAAAAATTCAGAATTTTCCATTTCAAAATCTTCTTAATTTCATTCTAAAAATAAATAAATAAATAAAGAACCTATACTACATTATGGTATGGGTTCTGTGATTAATCGTTTGCTATGTCAGTATCTATACGTGTGTATTAGATGTATAAAGCCCTTCTTTCTCTAATTTAGTAATTTAGAGGGAGTTTCACTACCAACACAACGTAATTGTAATTACACCTCGATTCGTTAGAACAGCTTCCATTGAGTCTCTGCACCTATCCTTTTCCTTTGGGTTCTAGTTTGAAGAACTACTTGCTTTTTAAAAAAAGGGATTTGGCTCAGGATTGCCCATTTTTCATTCCAGGGTTTCTCTGAATTTGGAAGTTACCACTTAGCAGGTTTCCATACCAAGGCTCAATACAATCAAGTCCGTAGCGTCTACCGATTTCGCCATATCCCCATTGTCCTTTTTTTTCTTTGAAACTTGTATTCTTTGTGTAATTTCCTACATCTCTTAGTTTTTTTTTTTGAATCATCGAATTCATTATTCGACGTAGTCTAGCAGCTCGTCTCTATTCAAGAGACCCCGCTTATTGCAATTCAGAATTGAATTGATTCTACCGTTGATATATTTGCAATTCAATCGGAATCAATATATCCAAAAGTTTTTATCTCCCCCACCCCTTTCTTTCCCTTTTTAGGATATTCCAAATCATACTATAACGCTTGATATTCATTCTTTTTTTTTTCTAAGTAGAATTTCAAATTTCGAACTAGTTAATAACTAAGATTAATAATTAAGATCTGTCGTTTTACATATTTCCTATATATATTTCTATTTGTTACACTATCTCTGTTATGTAAGCCCACTTAGCTCAGAGGTTAGAGCATCGCATTTGTAATGCGAGGGTCATCGGTTCAAATCCGATAGTCGGCTTTTTTCTCTACTGATGTTCCATGAACAAGAATCTCTTTTTTTTCTCCGAATTAAATGGAGAACCTAGAGTCCATTAGGTCGTTCTATCTTACAATTTTACTAGATACAAAACATTAAAATAAATAATATATATACAAAAAATCCAGATGTTGATGAAATTCCATTTTTTGTGGTACTTTTAGTAGATTTTACTATGTTTATCCTTTAGTTTAATTCAGTTTTAATTTCGATGTATTCTGTAATGTAAATACAATGAAATTTATTGTGTAAAATGTAATTTCAATAAAAAAAGGAGTCTTCATGTCCCGTTATCGAGGACCTCGTTTAAAAAAAATACGCCGTCTGGGAGCTTTACCAGGACTCACTAGAAAAACACCTAAATCCGGAAATAATCTGAAAAAGAAATTCCATTCTGGGAAAAAAGAGCAATATCGTATTCGTCTTCAAGAAAAACAGAAATTACGTTTTCATTATGGTCTGACAGAACGACAATTACTTAGATATGTACATATCGCTGGAAAAGCAAAAAAGTCAACAGGTCAAGTTTTACTACAATTACTTGAAATGCGTTTGGATAATATTGTTTTTCGATTGGGTATGGCTTCAACCATTCCTGGGGCCCGGCAATTAGTTAATCATAGACATATTTTAGTTAATGGTCGTATAGTTGATATACCAAGTTTTCGTTGCAAACCCCGAGATATTATTACTACTAAGGATAACCAAAGATCAAAACGTCTGGTTCAAAATTCTATTGCTTCATCCGATCCGGGCAAATTGCCAAAGCATTTGACGGTTGATACATTGCAATATAAAGGACTAGTACAAAAAATCCTAGATAGAAAGTGGGTCGGTCTGAAAATAAATGAGTTGTTAGTTGTAGAATATTACTCTCGTCAGACTTGAGCTTAACGCAAAAGGAAGGGTTCATAGAATTTTTTCCCCTTCCCCTTTCCCCGAACTAAATCGACCTAAGGCTCTTAATTCCTATTTTCCCATTCAGCTAGCAGAAATAGATTAACCTTAGGATCTTTTTTCTTTTTTGTTTTATATTTTACATACCAAAGTAATTTGCTTTAGAGAATTCTATTAAATAAAGGTATTATTGTTCCAATAAATTGTTATTTGATTTGATACATTGTGATCGGTAACGTTGATGAATTAAGAGAAACGGAAAGAGAGGGATTCGAACCCTCGGTAAACAAAAGTCTACATAGCAGTTCCAATGCTACGCCTTGAACCGCTCGGCCATCTCTCCTACATAACTTATTATGGAAAATAAACTGAGTGAATAGCGAGTTTTTGTATTCCTGCAGTACAGGTACAGCCACAATCGTTCGCGGATTTCGGGGCTCTATTGGAAAAATTCTTTTTTTTATTTAAGTGTAAGGATCCTTTATTTTATTTTTTACTAGGAATTCTGCCTCCTCAAAAGTTTTTCTTTTTGGAAAAACCAAATAAAAAGAGAATAGAAGAATCCTTATTATTCCATAAGAAAATAAAGGAACTAAGGAACCCTAGAATTCTATTTGCATAAGGTATGTTACGCCATACAATCTAAATAAAAAAAGGGTATGGGATAATTAATGACTTTGAAAGCTGATGACAGAAGTTGTTGTTGAGAAATAGGAAAGTGGAATGAAATCCAATCTTACTCAAATATTTCATATCTCTTCTTGTACAAATAGAAGGAAAAGGAGACAATTTGAGCTGAGTGGAAAATTCATACCTCTCTTATCCATTTAGAGCATATGGAGCGATTTAGAAGTTTTTATGTTATTTTGTGATAGAATGAAAAGAATTCTATATAGAATGGATTGGGAATTATGCCTAGATCCCGTATAAATGGAAATTTCATCGATAAGACCTCCTCGATTGTAGCCAATATTTTATTGCAAATAATTCCGACAACTTCAGGGGAAAAAAGGGCATTTACTTATTATAGAGATGGTGCGATTTGACTCTTTTTTTTTAGCCCTACCCACATCTCAGTCTCACGAGAAAGAGAGGGCGTTCGCATAGAAAGAACAAAATTAGTAAAGGAAACCCACGCTTGGGGAAGGTGAGGTGAACTAACAATTCCTTCTGTCGTGTATCCTCGATTGATGTGGCCTTAGATGCTTCAATTGTAGATTTGAGTATTGAGCGAAAGGTTACACCTACAGGATAGGTTCTGTATTACAGGCTAATCCTACTCGACTAGGACCAATAGGCAGCATAAGGGAAAAAAGCACTACACCTCGAAATAGGAATCAACAAGAGAAAAACTTTGTTAGAAATTAAACCTTTCCTGATCGGTATCAGGATTGGGAAGAGTGGTTGGGATAGCAAACAACCATCAGGTTTGTACGTTGGATACCCTTATAACCATCAAAGGTCGTTGAAGTGGCTAATTCCTCTAAATAGAAGGCGTTGAGAACAAAGAAATTCCTGGAGCTATCGTTTTCCTCTAGCATTAATAGAATTCATTGGTGTTAAGAAAAACCTCTTGGGGGAAGGTTGGCTAGAGATTTCTTGGAAAAATACCAGCCCCTTTCGATCCATAATGAGATGGGACTAATTCTATTTTCATTCGATAGATTTTTTGCTTAGTACTATGTACAGAAGGGAGGAGCCGTATGAGATGAAAACCTCATGTACGGTTTTGGAACGGAGATTTTTTGAATAGAATGAACGACCGTAACGGATGTTGGCTCAATCCGAAGGAAATTATGCGGAAGCTTTGCAGAATTATTATGAAGCTACGCGACTAGAAATTGATCCCTATGATCGAAGTTATATACTATATAACATCGGCCTTATACACACAAGCAATGGAGAGCATACAAAGGCTTTGGAATATTATTTCCGGGCACTAGAACGAAACCCCTTCTTACCGCAAGCTTTTAATAATATGGCCGTGATCTGTCATTACGTGCGACTATCTCCACTATAGAAAGAAAGACGAAAAAAGATGAAATTTTCTAGTATTTACTAGAAAAAGGGCTTTCTACATAGGGATCGTCAAAACAACGATTTTGCCCTATCAGCTGTAGGAAGGAAGAACACTTCACGAGAATCAAAATAAGAAGAAAGTCGAGCCTATACTACTACTCTATGGATAAAGTCTCAAATTGATGGAGAAAGCACCGTAAAGATCAATTAGTGAGCGACTGGGTCGATACAACTAAAAAACACTGCTTAATTATACCATGATATGGGGCAAAATTTAGGAATCTGCTTATGTAATAGAGCCAAATCCACTAAAGGATTAAGCAGCGGTGTAGTATCAGATCCCAAAGATAGTAAGTTCTTTTTTCTTTCTTGTGGGAAAAGTCTTTTTCAAGGATTCTATAGAAATTTCATATATGAAAGACACGAAACCGAGATAGTTACCTTTCAGAAAATTCGAACGAAGGATATAGGTCTATCTATGCTTCATTCTTCTGAAGGTGGGAGAAAAGATCAGACTGATTATTGCTCAAAATTAGGGTTTGAAACTTAGGTAATTAACTTCTTCTGCTTAACCCAAGAAGAAATGGGATCGATTTTTGAGAAATCGAATTCAGTTAAGATAGGGGAAATTAAGATAGCAATTTATGAGCCGTATGAGGTAGGAAACTCTCAAGTACGGTTCTAGGGGAAGGAACTGCCTATTCCGACCGAGGAGAACAGGCCATTCTACAGGGCGATTCGGAAATTGCGGAAGCTTGGTTTGATCAAGCTGCTGAGTATTGGAAACAAGCTATAGCGCTTACTCCGGGAAATTATATTGAAGCACAGAACTGGTTGAAGATTACGAAGCGCTTTGAATTTGAATAAGACTACTCTTCATTTTCATAAAATGGGCGGTTTGATTGTTGATCCATTAATCAAATAATTTTGTTAGGAAGATCGAATCAATAATTTCATTATATCCCTTTCTTCTACCTTTGATTTTAGATCGTTTCGATTTTATATCATATTTCATAGGGATAAACAATAGGGATAGGCTCTAGAACAGAGGTAATAAAGTAAAAAAAATCTTTTTTTGTTATGTCGGGAAAAAATTTTCCAGGATAACAATGTCCGTTAGGCACCTAATCCTTATGTCATAATAGATCCGAACACTCGCCTCGGATTGATTTCACTATATAATTGCTCCAGTGAATAACTAAAAAAAAAAAACGGAAGGGCGGTAGATAGTATAATCATAATATCTATCCTTCGAAGATTCACTAAAAAGACAGTTGGCGGGTCTCTTTGTATGTCTTGTCCGGAAAGAGGAGGACTTAATGATTATTCGTTCGCCGGAACCAGAAGTTAAAATTGTTGTGGATAGGGATCCAGTAAAAACATCTTTTGAGGAATGGGCCAGACCCGGGCATTTCTCAAGAACAATAGCTAAGGGCCCCGATACTACCACTTGGATCTGGAACCTACATGCTGATGCTCACGATTTCGATAGTCATACCGGTGATTTGGAGGAGATCTCTCGAAAAATCTTTAGTGCTCATTTCGGTCAACTCTCCATTATCTTTCTTTGGTTGAGTGGCATGTACTTCCACGGTGCCCGTTTTTCCAATTATGAAGCATGGCTAAGCGATCCTACTCACATTGGACCCAGTGCTCAGGTAGTTTGGCCAATAGTAGGGCAAGAAATTTTGAATGGTGATGTAGGCGGGGGTTTCCGAGGAATCCAAATAACCTCGGGTTTTTTTCAGATTTGGCGAGCATCTGGAATAACTAGTGAGTTACAACTCTATTGTACCGCAATCGGTGCATTGATTTTTGCATCGTTAATGCTTTTTGCTGGTTGGTTCCATTATCACAAAGCCGCTCCCAAATTGGCCTGGTTCCAAGATGTAGAATCCATGTTGAATCATCACTTAGCGGGGTTATTAGGACTTGGGTCTCTTTCTTGGGCGGGACACCAAATCCATGTATCTTTACCGATTAACCAATTTCTTGACGCTGGGGTTGATCCTAAAGAGATACCACTTCCTCATGAATTTATCTTGAATCGTGACCTTTTGGCTCAACTTTATCCTAGTTTTGCCGAAGGAGCAACCCCCTTTTTCACCTTGAATTGGTCCAAATACGCAGAATTTCTTACTTTTCGCGGAGGACTAGATCCAATAACCGGCGGCTTATGGTTGAGCGATATTGCGCACCATCATTTAGCTATTGCTATTCTTTTCCTGATCGCTGGTCATATGTATAGGACGAACTGGGGTATCGGTCATGGACTTAAAGATATTTTGGAGGCTCATAAAGGCCCATTTACAGGACAAGGCCATAAGGGTCTCTATGAAATCCTAACAACGTCATGGCATGCTCAATTATCTCTTAACCTAGCTATGCTAGGCTCTACAACTATTGTTGTAGCTCATCATATGTACTCTATGCCCCCCTATCCATACCTAGCTACTGACTATGGTACACAACTTTCCTTGTTCACACACCACATGTGGATTGGCGGATTTCTAATAGTTGGTGCTGCTGCACATGCAGCCATTTTTATGGTAAGAGACTACGATCCAACTACTCGATACAACGATCTATTAGACCGCGTCCTTAGACATCGCGATGCAATCATATCCCACCTTAACTGGGTATGTATATTTCTAGGTTTTCACAGTTTTGGTTTGTACATTCATAATGATACCATGAGTGCTTTAGGCCGTCCCCAAGATATGTTTTCGGATACCGCCATACAATTACAACCCATCTTTGCTCAATGGGTACAAAATATCCATGCTGGCGCGCCTGGCGTAACAGCTCCTGGTGCAACAACAAGTACCAGTTTAACGTGGGGAGGTGGCGAGTTAGTAGCTGTAGGCGGCAAAGTAGCTTTGTTACCTATTCCATTAGGAACC